CCAATCTAAGGATAAAATATGATGAAGGTCAATATTATGAAGACAATAAACTCATTGTTACGTTTCCATACCAAAGTGAAATATAGTACTAAATTCTTTTTTCTGTTATTTTATGCCTATTGGTGTTCCGAAAGTTCCTTTTCGAAATCCTGGAGAGGACGATCTATCTTGGATTGACGTATAGTGCGGCTTGTCAGATATATTGGGTCATATGGTATTTTCCCGTTCTCTCCCTCGATCGAGATATCCTCTGTTTCACCCAAGAAAGATTGATTGAATCATCAACAATTTGGAGCGTGAAGTGCAATTAGATCCATTTTATTTTTGGGGGGATCCAGATTAATATTATCAAATAATTTATGGTTGGCTTAGTTGGATCAATAAAATGAAGTATACAGGCTCCGTTTATAAAAAACCCAATTAGTAATATATGATTACTATATTGTATCATAAATGATTTTATTTATAAATAGAAATAGGAGTGATCTCAAACTGTTAATCAATCGAGTAATAGGATGAATACGTCGAATATTTGGTGAAGACATGAAATAAATAAAAAAAGGAAGTTGTAGTAAAAAGAAGTGGTATTGGGGGCATTTGTCCTATATGTGCAAATCGAAGTCTATCGGATCTTTACCCGGAGTAGAGCATAAACCTAAAAAAATTAAGAAGGCCCATTTAGAAACAAGAAAATGACATCGTGATTTGGATCGGATCTCGATGAAACAATACATCAATGATAAGTTAGTTCGATAAGTTTAATGAATTCTTTTTTTTTATTTATATATATATTTTATTTTATATATTTATATATATTATATGTATATTATATGGAAGGGTCAAAACTCATCTTTCTTGAAAAATGGAAGAAAAAGCCCCCTCGTTTTAGAAAGAGCTTGCTATGAAAAATAAGAGGGCTGGAATCTACACATTGATTCTTTTTGTTTTTTCGCGATTTTTTTTTGAACCGTATGCATCAAAAGGTGCATGTACGGTTCCTGAGGGATACAATTTTATCCTAATCAACCGACTTTATCGAGAAAGATTACTTTTTTTAGGCCAAGAGGTTGAGAGCGAGATCTCGAATCAACTTATTGGTCTTATGATATATCTCAGTATAGAGGATGAAAAGAAAGATCTTTATTTTTTTATAAATTCTCCTGGCGGATGGGTACTACCCGGAATAGCTATTTATGATACTATGCAATTTGTGATACCAGAGATACATACAGTATGCCTGGGATTAGCCGCTTCAATGGGATCTTTTATCCTGGTCGGAGGAGCAATTACCAAACGTCTAGCATTCCCTCACGCTTGGCGCCAATGAGTTTTTTATTTGATAGAAAAAAGCAGACTATGCCTTCGCCATATGAAATATGAATATTAAGTAATAATAGCATGGCACTTCGAATTCGATATGAGAAAATTCTTTATTGCTTTTTTTTCAAAACATTAGATTATGTATCGAAAGAGGAGTATGAGATAAAGGGTATTTCCGATTTTATTTTATCTATCGGGAGTCCGTTTCAGCGTCACAAACTTTTTGTTTTCACACCGGAAGGCTCTTAACAATCTTTATGTTATGAAAGGGTACGAAAATAAAAAAGAATCTGATTTGTTTCTTATTTTATTTGATCGGATCAAAAAGAAACTTTGGGATTGCTGAATCATAGAGGAAATCAATATATAACGTAACGGAGCCATCATAGTATTTTTTAACTTCTCCGAAAGGAAGGGTGGTAATTGGATCATTTACCGATCTGGATCTGATAGATCCTACATTTTTCGATGGCAGGTAAAAGTCAATTCCATTGTAGAGCCGTATGCAATTCGCAAAAGATGCCTGTACGGTTGTTCAATTCTATCTTTTTTTTCTTGTTATTCTTTATCTCTTCTCTTCGACTCATCATACGAGATAGAGAAATCATTTATTATGTTATATCATCAGGGTAATGATCCATCAACCGGCTGCCGCTTTTTATGAGGCACAAGCGGGAGAATTTGTCATGGAAGCGGAAGAACTACTGAAACTGCGCGAAACCATCACAAAGGTTTATGCACAAAGAACGGGCAAACCCTTATGGGTTGTATCTGAAGACCTGGAAAGGGATGTTTTTATGTCAGCAGCAGAAGCCCAAACTCATGGAATTGTTGATCTTGTAGCGGTTCAATGAAAAAAGAAAGGATTTCGTGCAAATCCGTGATTTGAGATCTTCTTACCGGGTTTCATTTTCATTAAATTAAATAAAATGGGGATAATTCATAGTCATCCGGTTCGGATCGATCTAAACCAGTAGATTATGTATATGATTCAGCATGCCAACTATTAAACAACTTATTAGAAACACAAGACAGCCAATCAGAAATGTCACGAAATCCCCCGCTCTTCGGGGGTGTCCTCAGCGCCGAGGAACATGTACTAGGGTGTATGTGCGACTCGTTCAGATCATGGACTGGGACGAAAAACAACTTTTCCAGTATCAATGATCAGTACCAGTGA